ATCACTTCGACAGAAGGTTCTATAGGAATGGTTTGGATAAATAAGATTCATGATAGGCTTCCTACTGATTACCAAAAACTTGAACATAAAATGGATCCATTTAATGGAGAATCATTATCGACAGACATTGGTCCTTTCTTGACCTCTATCAGTGAATTGGCTAGGAAATCAACAACTGGTTTTAGTCTGAATTTAAAAAAGCTTGTTTTAATATCCGAACAAAGAAGATTTGATTCAGAAAATAAAACAAAATGTTTGAAATTTCTATTCGATGTAATTACAACTGATCCAAATAATCAAACAATTCAAAAGAAATCTATTGGAATAGAAGAAATTGGTAAAAAGATTCCTCGACGATCATACAAATTGATCAATTCTTTTGAAGAGCGGGAGGAGGAAAATGAGGAAGAATCAACAGAAAATCATGGGATTCGTTCAAGAAAAGCCAAACGTGTGGTAATTTATACTGATAAGGCGGATCCGGATCAGAATACCAATACTGATACTAGTACCAGTACTAATAGTGATCAAGCAGAAGAGTTGGCTTTGGTACGTTACTCGCAACAATCAGATTTTCGTCGGGATATAGTAAAAGGATCCATGCGTGCTCAAAGACGTAAAATAGTTACTTGGGAAATGTTTCAAGCGAATGTGCATTCCCTGCTTTTTTTGGACAGAATAGACAAAACTTTTTTTTTTTCTTTTGATATCTCCCGAACAATGAATCTAATTTTTAGAAATTGGATAGATACAGGACCGAAATTCAAAACTTCGGATTCTGAGGAAGAAGAGGCAAAAGAAAAGGCAAAAAAAATTGCAGATAAAAAAAACGAGAATGAAAGGATAGCAATAGCAGAAACTTGGGATACTATTATATTTGCTCAAGCAATAAGGGGTACTATGTTAGTAACCCAATCGATTCTTAGAAAATACATCATATTGCCTTCATTGATAATAGCTAAAAACCTCGGCCGTATGTTCTTATTTCAATTCCCCGAGTGGTACGAGGATTTGAAGGAGTGGAATAGAGAAATGCATGTTAAATGCACCTATAATGGTGTTCAATTATCAGAAACAGAATTTCCGAAAAACTGGTTAACAGATGGTATTCAGATAAAAATCCTATTTCCTTTCTGTCTGAAACCCTGGCGCAAATCCAAACTACGATCCCATCATAGAGATCCAATCCAAAAGAAAGGGAAAACAGAAAATTTTTGTTTTTTAACAATCTGGGGAAGGGAAACCGAACTACCTTTTGGTTCTGCCCGACAACAACCTTCCTTTTTTGAACCTATTTATAATGAATTCGAAAAAAAAAAGAGAAAAGTGAAAAAAAAATGTTTTCTAGTTCTAAGAGTTTTCAAAGAAAAAACAAAACAGTTTATAAAGGTCTCAAAAGAAAAAACAAGATGGATTATCAAAACGGTTCTATTTTTAAAAAGAATAATAAAAGAGTTTGCAAACGTAAATCCAATTTTCTTATTTGTATTGAAGAAAGTATATGAACCGAATGAAAATGGAAAAGATTCCATAATCATAAGCAGTAATAAAATTGTTCCTGAATCAACCATTCGAATTAGATTCATGGATTGGGCAAATTATTCACTGACAGAAAAAAAAAGGAAAGATCTGTCCGATAGAACAACCCTAATCAGAAATCAAATAGAAAGGGGTGCAAAAGACAAAAGAAAAATATTTCTAACTCCGGATATAAATATTAGTCCTAACGATACAAGTTGTGATGATAAAAGATCGGAATCGCAGAAACATATTTGGCAGATATCAAAAAGAAGAAGTAACAGATTCATATTCATACGCAAATGGCACTATTTTTTGACATTTTTCAACGAAAGAATATACATACATATCTTTCTATGTACTGTTAATGTTTCTAGAGTCAATGTACAACTTTTCCTTGAATCAACAAAAAAGATTATCGATAAATACATTCACAATGATGAAAAAAATAAAGAAGGGATTGATGAAACAAATCAAAAAAAAATTAACTTTATTTCGACTATAAAAAAGTATCTTTCTAATATTAGTAATAATAAATCAAAGATTTCTGGTGACCTATATTCCTTTTCACAAGCATCTGTATTTTACAAATTATCACAAATCCAAGCTATTAATAAGAAGTATCATTTGAGATCTCTACTTCAATATCGCGAAGCATATCTTATTCTTAAGGATAGAATCAGGAATTTTTTTGGAACACGAAGAATATTAGATTCCAAATCAAGGCATAAAAAACTTCCGAATTCTGGAATGAATGAATGGAAAAACTGGTTAAGGGGTCATTATCAATACAATTTATCTCAGGCTAGGTGGTCTAAATTAGTACCGCAAAAATGGCGAACTAGGGTCAATCGGCGTCGTACGATTCAAAATAAAGACTCAAAAAAGAATTCATATGAAAAAGCCCAATTCATTCATTACGAGAAAAAAAATGATTATGAAGTGAATTCATTGACGAGCAAAAAAGCAAAATTAAAAAAAAACTACAGATATGATCTTTTTTCATATAAATATATTAATTATGGGGATAGGAAAGACTCATATATTTATCCATCCTCATTACAAGTAAACGAGGACCGAGAGATTCCATATAATTACAACACACCTAAAATTGAACCATTTTATGTACTGAGGGATATATCTATTAGTGATTATCTAGGAGAAGAGTATATTATTGGTACGGGTAAAAGTACGGATAGAAAATATTTGGAGTGGAAAATTTTCGATTTATTTCTTAGTCTTAGAAAGAATATCGATATTGAGTCCTGGACCGATACGGATACCGGGACCAACATTAATAAAATGACTAAGACCGAAACTGATTATTATCAAATGATTGATAAGAAAGATCTTTTCTATCTCACGATTCATCAAGAAATCAACCCACCCAATCAAAAAAAAAACTTTTTTTTGATGGGAATGAATAAAGAAATGCTATATCGTCCCATATTAAATACAAAATCTTGGTTCTTCTCAGAATTTGTGCCACTTTATGATGCATATAAGATCAAACCGTGGATTATACCAATCAAATTACTTCTTTTCATTTTTAATGGAAATGAAAACATTAGTGAAAACAAAAACATTAATGGAAATCAAAAAAAGGATCTTCGTATATCATCTAATCAAAAAGAATATCTTGAATTAAAGAATCGAAATCAAGAAGAAAAAGAACAGCTCGGCCACGGAAATATTGGCTCAGACGTACGAAAACGACAAAAAGATTTTGAAAAGGATTACACGGAATCAGACATTCAAAAACGTGAAAAGAAAGGACAACCCGAGAGTAACAAGAAAGCAAAACTAGAGTTATTCCTGAAAAAATATTTGCTTTTTCAATTGAGATGGGATGATCCTTTGAATCACAGAATTTTCAATAATGTTAAGGTATATTGTTTCCTGCTTAGACTAATAAATGCAAAGGAAATTGCTATATCCTCTATTCAAGGAGGAGAAATGCACCTGGATGTAATGTTAATTCAGACGAATCTAACTCTTCCAGAATTGATAAAAAAGGGAATATTAATTCTCGAACCAGTACGTCTGTCTATAAAATGGGATAGACAATTTATTATGTATCAAACCATAGGTATCTCATTGGTCCATAATAATAAATGCCAAACTAATGGAAGATATCGAGAAAAAGGATATGTTGATGAGAATTATTTCAATGGATCCATTGTACAACATAAAAAGATGCTTGTGAATAGAGACGAAAATCATTATGATTTGCTTGTTCCTGAAAATATTCTATCCCCTAGGCGTCGTAGAGAATTGAGAATTCTAATTTGTTTCAATTCCGGAAATAGGAATGTTATGGATAGAAATCCGGTATTTTTCAATGACAACAATGTAAGGAACTGGGGGCAATTTTTGGATGAGGACAAGCATATTGATACAGATATAAATAAATTCATTCAATTCAAATTGTTTCTTTGGCCCAATTATCGATTAGAGGATTTAGCTTGTATGAATCGCTACTGGTTTGATACCAATAATGGCAGCCGTTTCAGTATGTCAAGGATACATATGTATCCACGATTCGGAATTAGTTGATGGTTGGTACATTTCCTATATATCAGGTGTCGGGTCTGGTATATGAATGTACACACACGCTGTGTTACATTCTAATACATGATACCGATTCAATAACGTCTCAATTGGATTGAATCTAGAAATGATTCGGCAGAATCTTCTTAGGTCAAAATAATTTTCTTTTGTGGGTACAGAAATTGCCCTTCTATCGAATCAAATTACAAATTGTCGAATCAAATTACAAATTGTACTTACAATTCATTTGAATTTAATTTTGATTTGATTTGATAGAATAAAGTAATATATGAATAAATCCAGATTATTGGGTGTATCAGATCAAAATAACTGGCATTATTATTATTCCTGATTGGTAAAATCCATATCTGTGGAAAAAAAAAAAAAGAGAGAGAAATTTTATTTTTATGGTTATGGTCAAAAATTCATTCATCTCAGTTATTCCGAAAGAAGAAAAAAACAAAGGGTCTGTTGAATTTCAAGTAATCAGTTTCACCAATAAGATACAGAGACTTACTTCACATTTTGAATTGCACAGAAAGGATTATTTATCTCAGATAGGTTTGCGGAAAATTCTGGGAAAACGTCAACGACTGCTGGCTTATTTGTCAAAGAAAAATAGAGTGCGTTATAAAAAATTAATCGATCAATTAGATATTCGGGAACCAAAAACTCGTTAATTTGAAAATTATTTGAATTCTTTGGTTTATTAGATCTTGAATTTTGATGAACCTCATTTATTTCGTTTTCGGCAATTCATAGAATAATGGATCGGAGAAGAAAACATATGAATGTACCGGCTACAAGAAAAGACCTCATGATAGTTAATATGGGTCCTCACCACCCATCAATGCATGGTGTTCTTCGACTTATCGTTACTCTAGATGGTGAAGATGTTATTGACTGCGAACCCGTATTGGGTTATTTACACAGAGGGATGGAAAAAATTGCGGAAAACCGAACAATTATACAATATCTTCCTTATGTAACACGTTGGGATTATTTAGCTACTATGTTCACAGAGGCAATAACGGTAAATGCACCAGAACAATTAGGAAATATTCAAGTACCCAAAAGAGCCAGCTATATCAGAGTAATTATGCTGGAGCTGAGTCGTATAGCTTCTCATTTATTATGGCTTGGACCTTTTATGGCAGATATTGGTTCACAGACTCCCTTCTTCTATATTTTCAGAGAAAGGGAATTGCTATATGACCTATTCGAAGCTGCCACAGGTATGCGAATGATGCATAATTATTTCCGTATCGGGGGAGTCGCTGCTGATCTACCTCATGGCTGGATAGATAAATGTTTGGATTTCTGCGATTATTCTTTAACAGGAATTGTTGAATATCAAAAGCTTATTACGCAAAATCCCATTTTTTTGGAACGAGTTGAAGGGGTGGGCATTATTGGTGGGGAGGAAGCAATAAATTGGGGTTTATCGGGACCAATGCTACGAGCTTCCGGAATCCAATGGGATCTTCGTAAAGTTGATCATTATGAGTGTTACGATGAATTCGATTGGGAAGTCCAGTGGCAAAAAGAAGGAGACTCATTAGCTCGTTATTTAGTACGAATCAATGAAATGACGGAATCCATAAAAATTATTCAACAGGCTCTAGAAGGAATTCCGGGGGGGCCCTATGAGAACTTAGAAGTTCGACGCTTTGATAGAGCAAGTGATTCCGAATGGAATGGTTTTGAATATCGATTCATTAGTAAAAAGCCTTCTCCCGCTTTTGAATTGTCGAAACAAGAACTTTATGTGAGAGTAGAAGCCCCAAAGGGAGAATTGGGAATTTTTCTGATAGGGGATAATAGTGTTTTTCCCTGGAGATGGAAAATTCGTCCACCTGGTTTCATCAATTTGCAAATTCTTCCTCAGCTAGTTAAAAGGATGAAATTGGCTGATATCATGACGATACTAGGTAGTATAGATATCATTATGGGAGAAGTTGATCGTTGAAATGATAATTGATACGACAGAAGTACAAGCTATCAATTCTTTTTCCAGATCGGAATCCTTAAAAGAGGTCTATGACCTCTTATGGCTGCTTGTCCCTATTTTTACTCCTGTATCGGGAATCACAATAGGCGTACTCGTGATTGTGTGGTTAGAAAGAGAAATATCTGCAGGGATACAACAACGTATCGGGCCTGAATATGCCGGCCCCTTGGGAATTCTTCAAGCTCTAGCAGATGGGACCAAACTACTTTTGAAAGAGGATCTTCTCCCATCTAGAGGAGATGTTCGTTTATTCAGTATGGGGCCATCTATAGCGGTCATATCAATTCTACTAAGCTATTTAGTAATTCCTTTTGGCTATCGCCTTGTTCTAGCCGATCTCAGTATAGGCGTTTTTTTATGGATCGCTATTTCCAGTATTGCTCCTATTGGGCTTCTTATGTCAGGATATGGATCGAATAATAAATATTCCTTTTCAGGTGGTCTACGAGCTGCTGCTCAATCTATTAGTTATGAAATACCATTAACTCCGTGTGTGTTATCAATATCTCTACGTGTGATTCGTTGGAACATGAACCTTTACCCCCTTCCTTTATTTCCAGGAAAGGGGTTGGATGTGTTGAATAGATACCTTTCTCTTTTTATTCATCATTCGGGTCGATGAGTTAAACCAGATAGTTATATGAGTGAAACAAAACAGCTTATGAATTTGCAGTAAGAAGATTGATTCTCATTCCCTATGTACGAGAGTAAAGTGGAAGTAAACATAAGCGGTCGAAACTGTTTACCCCAAGATTGGTTGATTAGTCATCATGACTTGAAGCGGGTGCAAAAGATCAACTGTATGGAGTTTCTACTATTGTATTGTATGTTGTTGTATGTTGTATGTATTACCATATCGGGGATCAATCAAAAATGAGTGGACGGTTAGGAACACGAAGGTACACAAAGGATTAGTGATGAAGATAATGTAAGGTACCCAAAGGGATATTTCTGCATAACATAAAAGGAATCATAATGAGGGCTTTAAGTTCGTAGAAATGATCAAGCAGTACTTCCTCACGATTCCGATCCAGAGTATGCTTCTATCCACTGATTAAATAAATGACTGTCGAGAACGAAGTAATCCTTTGATTTGATTTTTTAGAAACCCCCCTTCTGAGTGAGAAAGAAGAACAGGAACGAAAGAAATGGAATGCAATAGGAAAACTGAATAATAAGAGATCTTTGTTTATTCTTTCTTTCCTCAATCCTATCCATATTCATACGGATAGAATTCTTATAATGATTTATCAACTATAACTCATGAATTAGTGTCTAATTATTTTTCGTACGAAAAGTATGGGTCGAAATATCTATTGAAACAACGAGTATTTTATTGAAGGATTAAGTTATTACTGAACTAAAAGAATTCTAAGTCTAATTAGAAAATAAAGGATGAGATCAATTCGGAAGCGCTTTTTTTTATTATGGCGGACGGAATTCCATTGGTCTAATTCGGGACTCTTCGATACATTGTTACTCTAATCTACACTACAAACATGCCGAGGTAATAATGAACCAGTCCTTAGATTTATTTGTAGCCATCGAGGAGCCGTATGAAGCTGAGGTCTCATGTGCGGTTCTGGAATAGCGATGGGAATAGTGATGTTATCATCGACTATGATTATCTAACAGTTCAAGTACAGTTGATATAGTTGAGGCACAGTCAAAATATGGGTTTTGGGGGTGGAATCTGTGGCGTCAACCTATAGGGTTTATAGTTTTTCTAATTTCTTCCCTAGCGGAATGTGAAAGATTACCTTTTGATTTACCAGAAGCAGAGGAGGAATTAGTAGCAGGTTATCAAACCGAATATTCAGGTATTAAATCTGGTTTATTTTACGTTGCTTCTTACCTAAATCTACTAGTTTCCTCATTATTTGTAACAGTTCTTTACTTGGGCGGGTGGAATTTCTCTATTCCGTACATATTCATTTCTGAACCTTTTGGAATAAATAAAACAGGGGGAGTCTTTGGAATGACAGTTGGTATCCTTATTACATTAGCTAAAGCTTATTTGTTCCTGTTCATTCCTATCACAACAAGATGGACTTTACCTAGGATGAGAATGGACCAGCTATTAAACCTTGGGTGGAAATTTCTTTTACCTATTTCTCTAGGTAATCTATTATTAACAACTTCTTCCCAACTCGTTTCGCTATAACAAAATATGATATTCTAGATTCATAACCTATCTAGAGCAAGAGAAAGAAACATCAAACTATTCATGGATATCCACGATATGTTCCCTATGGTGACTGGGTTCATGAATTATGGTCAACAGACAATACGAGCTGCAAGGTATATTGGTCAAAGTTTCATGATTACCTTATCTCACGTGAATCGTTTACCTGTGACTATTCAATATCCTTATGAAAAATCGATCACATCGGAGCGTTTTCGTGGTCGAATCCATTTTGAATTTGATAAATGCATTGCTTGTGAAGTATGTGTTCGGGTATGCCCCATAGATCTACCCGTTGTTCATTGGAGATTGGAAACGGATATTAGAAAGAAACGATTGCTTAATTATAGTATTGATTTTGGAATCTGTATATTTTGTGGTAATTGTGTCGAGTATTGTCCAACAAACTGTTTATCAATGACTGAAGAATATGAACTTTCTACTTATGATCGTCACGAATTGAATTATAATCAAATTGCTTTGGGCCGGTTACCAATGTCAGTAATTGGAGATTACACAATTCGAACAATTACGAATTCGACTCCAATCAAAATAATCAGGGGTAAACCTCTTGATTCAAAAACGATTACCAATTACTAAGATTCCGTTTTGATCTAAAGTAAAGGAGTGAGGCTTCTTTCATTTTGCTAGGTCAGTAAATAACTATTGATTGGTGAGAATCAAGGCTTGATTTTGATTTAGAATGGATTCATAGATCTGTGATGATTTCAAAATATACAATTTCGAACTACTCTTTCAGATACAGTAGCGGGATTGATCCAATAACTGTATCTATATAAATCTACACCCCTTTAGGATTCAATTAGGAACGTATCATATACAAGAAAAAAAAAAATAAGGTAACCTCTTTTTTCTTGGATCGGTTAGTAAGTTTATGAAATATTTCGATTTCTTTATCTCTTTTTTTACACATAATGGATTTACCTGGACCAATACATGATATTCTTTTAGTATTTCTGGGATCAGGTCTTATATTAGGAGGTCTGGGGGTGGTCTTACTTACCAACCCAATTTATTCTGCTTTTTCATTGGGACTGGTTCTTGTTTGTATATCCTTATTCCATATTCCATCTAACTCCTATTTTGTGGCTGCTGCACAGCTCCTTATTTACGTAGGAGCTGTAAATGTTTTAATCCTATTTGCTGTGATGTTCATGAATGGTTCAGAATATTACAACGATTTCTATCTTTGGACCGTTGGGGATGGGGTCACTTCACTGGTTTGTACAAGTATTCTTTTTTCACTAATTACTACTATCTCGGATACGTCGTGGTACGGGATTGTTTGGACTACAAGATCAAATCAGATTATAGAGCAGGACCTAACAAGTAACGTTCAACAAATTGGGATTCATTTATCAACAGATTTTTACCTTCCATTTGAACTCATTTCTATAATTCTTTTAGTTGCTTTGATAGGTGCAATTGCTATGGCCCGGCAGTAAAGTAATTAAGTAATAAATACTTAGATCCAAAATAAAATAAATAAAGTCTTGTTTTGTTCTATGTTATCACATCCATTTTCCTTCAGTTCCATTTTCATATTCTATTGTTCATATATGAAATTGAAAGGGGTTTAGTTCGATCCATTACTAATACCTTACTTTGTTTCGTACTTAATTTATATTCTAATCAAATCGGTGAAATTGTTGTTCATATTGAAATGAATCAAGATTGATGAGGGGTTGGTCAATGATGACCGAACATGTACTTATTTTGAGTGCCTATTTATTTTCTATCGGTATTTATGGATTGATCACAAGTCGAAACATGGTTAGAGCACTTATGTGTCTTGAACTTATACTGAATGCGGTTAATGTAAATCTCGTAACATTTTCTGATTTGTTTGATAGTCGTCAATTAAAAGGAGATATTTTCTCGATTTTTGTTATAGCTATTGCAGCCGCTGAAGCAGCTATTGGGCCGGCTATTGTTTCATCGATCCATCGTAACAGAAAATCAACTCGTATCAATCAATCGAATTTGTTGAATAAATAGTATTAATGATATAAATAAAGACAGATATCTACAATATATTCACTAATTTAGAACTAGCATGTATGGTTCGTATGACCATGCTTGTTGAAACGTAAGAAATCAAAGTATCTTGGCCCTTGCTCATGAACAGATCCAGAAATAAATTGATTATCAAAAAAATTCTGGTAAACCACTGATTCGTCTGGCGTCTACAACATAATATATATAATTCAATTACTAATGAAGCCAGATCGAAAATTCATAAAGTTCAAAAAATTTATAGATCCAATGTCGCATTCAGTAAAGATTTATGATACATGTATAGGGTGTACTCAATGTGTACGAGCCTGCCCCACAGATGTATTGGAAATGATACCTTGGGACGGATGTAAAGCTAAACAAATTGCTTCTGCTCCAAGAACAGAGGACTGTGTAGGTTGTAAGAGATGTGAATCCGCTTGTCCAACAGATTTCTTGAGTGTTCGGGTTTACTTATGGCATGAGACAACTCGCAGCATGGGTCTAGCTTATTGATACGTTCTAGAAAAATCCACTTGAATCCATTTGATTCCTCTTTACCGACAAAAACCCGTACTCGAGAAATTATTCCGAGCGCGGGTTTTTCTGGTCAAAGTCTATCTTGTCTTTACCACGAGTTATTTTCCTTGGTTAACAATAATTGTTGTTTTGCCGATATCCGCGGGTTCGTCAATTTTCTTTCTCCCTCGTAGAGGGAATAAAAATAAGGTGGTTAGGTGGTATACTATTTGTATATGCTTATTAGAACTCCTTCTAACGACCTATGCGTTCTGTTATCATTTCCAATTGGACGATCCATTAATCCAATTAGAGGAGGCTTATAAATGGATAAATACTTTTGATTTTCACTGGAGACCGGGAATCGATGGACTTTCCATAGGACCCATTTTACTGACGGGATTCATCACTACTTTAGCTACTTTAGCGGCTCGGCCAGTTACTAGAGATTCGCGATTGTTCCATTTCCTGATGTTAGCAATGTATAGTGGTCAAATAGGATCATTTTCCTCTCGAGACCTTTTACTTTTTTTCCTCATGTGGGAATTAGAATTAATTCCTGTTTACCTACTTGTATCCATATGGGGAGGGAAAAAACGTCTGTACTCAGCTACAAAGTTTATTTTGTACACAGCGGGGGGTTCTATTTTTCTCTTAATGGGAGTTCCGGGTATGGGTTTATATGGCTCCAATGAGCCAACATTAAATTTTGAAACATTAGCTAATCAATCGTATCCTTTGGGATTGGAAATAATATTCTATTTTGGCTTCCTTATTGCTTATGCTGTCAAATTGCCGATTATACCCCTACATACATGGTTACCAGATACCCATGGAGAAGCACATTACAGTACATGTATGCTTCTAGCGGGAATCTTATTAAAAATGGGAGCGTATGGATTGGTTCGGATCAATATGGAATTATTACCCCATGCTCATTCTATATTTTCTCCCTGGTTGATGATAGTAGGAGCGATTCAAATAATCTATGCAGCTTCAACTTCTTTCGGTCAACGCAATTTAAAAAAGAGAATAGCCTATTCCTCCGTATCTCATATGGGTTTCACACTTATAGGAATTGGTTCCATAACCGATACGGGAATCAATGGAGCCATTTTACAAATAATCTCTCATGGATTTATTGGTGCTGCACTTTTTTTCTTGGCAGGAACGAGCTACGATAGAATACGTCTTGTTTATCTCGACGAAATGGGAGGAATAGCTATCCCAATGCCAAAAATATTTACCATGTTCAGTAGCTTCTCGATGGCTTCTCTTGCATTGCCAGGAATGAGTGGTTTTGTTGCGGAATCAGTAGTATTTTTTGGAATAATTACTAGCCCGAAATATCTTTTAATTCCAAAAATACTAATTACTTTCGTAATGGCAATTGGAATGATATTAACTCCTATTTATTCATTATCTATGTCACGTCGGGTGTTCTATGGCTACAAGCTATTCAGCGTTCCAAACTCTTATTTTTTTGATTCTGGACCACGAGAACTATTTGTTTCGGTCTGTATCCTTCTACCTGTAATAGGTATTGGTATTTATCCTGATTTCGTTCTCTCGCTATCAATTGACAGGATAGAAGCTATTCTATCTATTTATTTTCATAAATAGTTTTCATCAATAAGACATTACATTAATGTAAAAGAACTGTGTGATTTTTAAAAGCGTTCACTGTATAATGCAATGAAAGAAAAAAAAATGAAGTGAATTATAATCAGATACATCTAAAGTTTTTTCGAACCATTTGAATCAAGTAGTGATTCAAATGGTTCGAAAAAACTTGCACAAACCTTCTTTATATAATATACGGGACGATGTTCCTACGTATTCTTCAGGCCCTTTCTTCAATTAGTTGTTAATGTGAATGAACCATAACTATGTAGTCCTATTCCTAATAGATTGACCCCAAAATAGCATATCCAAATTATAAGAAATCCTATAGAAGCCACAATTGCCGAATCCACACCCTGAAAGCTCTGATTTGTTCTACTATGTAAATAAATCGCGAATATGGTCCAAGTAATAAATGCCCAAGTTTCCTTGGGGTCCCAATTCCAATAAGACCCCCATGCCTCATTAGCCCATACTGCTCCCGAAAGAATACCTATGGTTAAAAAAGTAAACCCTAGACTAATGACACGATAACTACACTGATCTAATTGTTGAGTTAATTGATACCTGTGATAATTTATAAATGAAAGAAAAGAAGTGTTTTGTAAAACACTTCTTTTTTCATTCACAAAGGAAAATGACCCAATTAATAAATGATTGCTTTTGCGAGGAATATCTAGGGTTTTTCGAAATGTAATGACTAAAAGAGCTACGGATAATAACGATCCACATAAAAGAGCTGCATAACTCAATAACATCATACTTACGTGCATCATTAACCACTGGGATTGTAGAGCAGGTACTAATATTGCAGATTGATGCATTTCGGTTGAAAGACCCGAAGTGGCAAAGCCTTGGGTAAAAATAGCACTTGGCGCGGTTATTGCGCTTAAATCACTTTTCTGGTTCCGTCTTTTAGGAAACATATGAATAATGGAGAAACTCCACGAAAGAAACATTAAAGATTCATATAAATCGCTTAACGGCAAATGTCTCGAATAAATCCAACGAGTAACTAATAATCCTGTTATACAGAAAAAGGTAGCCATCATGGCTTTTTCTGACAAATGAAATAGTACTACGGTTTGATGGACTAATAAGGTCATCAAATGAATCGTAATAACAATTGAAATGATAGAAAAAGAGATGTGAGTTAATATATGTTCTAAAGTGGCAAATATCATAATTTTTTTTTTTAGGGGGGTATCCCCAATTACGGAATGGAAATCCGGAATTGAATTCATTATAGGATCTATTGTGCCTTTTTTAGAGGATGCCGCCACTCGGACTCGAACCGAGATGCTCTAGCACTGCTTCCTAAGAGCAGCGTGTCTACCAATTTCACCATGGCGGCTTCATCGAAATAATCATAGTCCATATGATGTTCAATCGTCGAGATTGAGGGATTTAATGCAATCTATTTTAGGAAATGTTAGAATCGATGAATAAAGGCCCGTTCAAATAAATATTTAAACGCTCAATAATCCTTAGTATCGTGGCAGGAGGTCATTTTAAACAGCGGGCTTTTCCGTATTATAAGTTCTTCTGGAATAGTTGGAACTAGACGGTTATGCCCTGAGTCCGGGTATAGAACTAAGAATTTTTTTTCTCATTTTTTGACGATTCATTTCTCATTTATCTGATTTGATAGATCCGAAACGAAAAAGATTCATTTTTCAATGAACAAAATAAAACAATATTTTTTATATATCACAACTTCATCACTACATCCAAAGGATTTCTATAAAAATTTGGATAGTTTGGTATCAAAGATGTATTAATGATTGGGATCTTCGTTTTATACATAACATAATTTGTGTGAGGATTTACCAAACCCATTAGGTATTGGACCGGGCATATCGTATAACAAAAGAGTTTCAATCTTTATTGGAATTCTACTGTATGTACTTTATGTACTTTAACTTAGAAAACTTAGAAAATAAAAATTAAACTGATAAGATCTCTTTATATATAGATTTGAAATCTAATATTAATAGATAAAATAATTTAGATATTAGATCTAGATATATCGATTGATCGATCCTCCAGCTCAAACATGGGATAGGATCCATTGGGGTTGGATTACGTAAGATTGACCCATTCTTTAGTACATAAATATCGATCTAAATGGGATCCTGGCAGTTTTATTATTCTTTTTTTTTTTCTGTTCGAAATAAGAGGGAGTCCTTGTAGATATGTAGTGATTCAGAGAGCTACAAATCAAAGTTTTAAAATGTATATTTTAATCAATTAGTTTCAATAATCCATTGACTTTGACTACGAATCTTATCCCCGCCTTACTTTGGAACAAAAAAGGGGGCTCTAACCTCGTTCATACCTGTTTCAGATTTTCCAAAAATCTTAATGATGTATAACTATTGGAGATACATAATCCAATAAGCCAATCCCTTCCTAAGAAAAAAAAAAAGTAAGAGTTTTGTTATTGTGAAAAATGAATCGATGGGGAAAGTTACAATCCCCATCTCGCGAATTATAAAAACCAATCAATGAAAGGTGAAACCTTGTATTTTGTGTCTAACTACTTCTTTCTTTATTTTTTTTTTTTTCAAACAAAAAAAGAAATCATTTTTAGAACCTAGTATACAGAAGAATTTGTATTCTACATACCACAACAGCTAGTTCTATCTCATATTGATGAGTTCAAAACATTAGTTAATGTGAATTCTTCATCTTATAAATTTAATCATCCAATTCATCGAGCCATGCTGATTCAGATTCAGATCATTCCAAGGCTTTATTACTTGTTTGTCGCACAAAAAAACTTTTTGAATGCCCGGTAGAAATAGATTTAGCTAAAGATAAAGCTTTTGCCGCGGCCTGATATCCCCTTCCTTTCCAAATATTTCTACGAATATGCTTTTTTGACAGAGAAGTACGTTTCTTTGGAACCGCCATTTCAAAATAAAAGGGTCACTCATTTTTATAGTTGGACGTGAAAGACATTTATTGTTCAATTCAAAATAGATTGTTCTTTCTATTAACTATTCATTATCTATCTTTATTCCATAGCCGATACTTATGCTTACTTCATAACATAGAAAAGTATGGATACAGATAGATGAGCATCGCATAGGGTATCATTAAGGATAAAAAAAGAAATGAAATAGAAGAAAAAAGAAAAAACGATGTGATTTTCAAGGGAATTTTTTTTTCACATTTTCATTACATCCAATGTTCGAAGAAAGAAAAATTTGTACTGATTGGGGGCTTCATATCTTTATTCAATCTATGTCTACGGGCGGGATCTACTACCGTTGAATCGGATGCCATTGATAAGAATTAAAAAGGTTCCAATTCATATCTCAGTCTATTTTAGATAATATATCTATATATTATAAATGTTATATTTAATAAATCGAAAAGCTTAAGAACCCTTTCCTAATTTAGGAAACCAATAATGAATGTAACCTTTTTCTATTAATTGATCAAGCTCGGAGATAGAGTCCACATAATTAAAATTGAAATTAAATCAAAGTAGTTAATCCGTTAAACAATACATTACTTGATAAAATAAAGGGAATTTGAGTAATTTCTCATTTTAGTTCTATGTGAAGTGACAAGTATTCTAGGATTTTTCATAAACACATAAACATAAGTTTGTTTTGTTGGACTAGAAGCCAATCAATTCCAGAATTAGTTAATGACTCCGAAGAAACTAAAGAAAAACTAGGTTTATTGGATCGAGTTATTGGCAGATCCTACGATACATATCAGAATAAAGTACTTGAAATTTTGGTATCATTCTTTTTCCTTACTATAATTGATATAAATATGGATAGAAATCACCGTATCGTATGTATATAGTAGAATAATTGAAAATTTCATATTTTTTATCTTAATAAATATCTTCGTTAATAACTAGGTAGTAGCCTTTAACTAGTAACTTGGTTATTTGAAAAATTGTAACTTCTTCATTTGAATTTTTTTTTTTTTTTTTATTATTGCTTCTTCCGGAAGAAATAAGGGCTGGTGAATGGGAAACAATTAATAAGAATAAAAAAAGAAAGTTTAATTTTCTTATGGAACATACATATCAATATGCATGGATCATACCTTTCGCTCTACTTCCAGTTACTATGTCAATAGGGTTGGGACTTCTGCTTGTTCCGACCGCAACAAGAAATTTGCGTCGTATGTGGACTTTTCCTAGTGTTTCATTGCTAAGTATAGTTATGGTTTTTTCGTCCGATCTGTCTATTCAACAGATAAATGGCAGTTCTATCTATCAACATCTATGGTCTTGGACCATCAATACTGATTTTTCCTTAGAGTTCGGCTACTTGATCGATCCACTTACTTCTATTATGTCAATACTAATCACTACGGTTGGAATCATGGTTCTTATTTATAGTGACAATTATATGTCTCATGATCAAGGATATTTGAGATTTTTTGCTTATATGAGTTTTTCCAATACTTCCATGTTGGGATTAGTTACTAGTTCCAATTTGATACAAATTCATATTTTTTGGGAACTAGTGGGAATGTGTTCGTATTTATTAATAGGTTTTTGGTTCACACGACCGGCTGCCGCAAATGCTTGTCAAAAAGCGTTTGTAACTAATCGTGTAGGGGATTTTGGGTTATTATTAGGAATCTTAGGTTTTTATTGGATAACAGGGAGTTTCGAATTTCGAGATTTGTTCGAAATCTTCAATAACCTGATCCGTAATAATGGGGTCAACTCTTTATTTGCTACTCTGTGTGCCTCCCTATTATTCGTCGGTGCAGTTGCTAAATCCGCACAATTTCCCCTTCATGTATGGTTACCTGATGCCATGGAGGGGCCTACTCCTATTTCGGCTCTTATCCATGCTGCTACTATGGTAGCAGCAGGCATTTTTCTTGTCGCTCGATTTCTTCCGCTTTTCACAGTCATACCTTACATAATGAATCTCATTTCTTTGATAGGTGTAATAACGGTACTATTAGGAGCTACTTTAGCTCTTGCTCAAAGAGATATTAAGAGAAGTTTAGCCTATTCTACAATGTCTCAATTGGGTTATATTATGTTAGCCCCAGGGATAGGCTCTTATCGAGCTGCTTTATTCCATTTG